CAAGGAAAAAGCCCAGTTAGCCACCAACTCGGTGCAGGTCACGTGACCTACAGCTCGGCCTTTGCTTTTTTAGGCTTCCTCTACCCACATCTCTATGTGCCCGCAGCACTTCCATATGGAGAAAGATAGGCTTACCATGTTCCATCAATAGCACCTAACCTATGCCGATTTTGGCGGACCGTGCTCCACCCCGGTGAACTTTTGCGGTTCCTACGTGCCCAGAGGCCAGAGGCGAAATTCGTTCACGGTCCGTAGGACCAACACCATTCGAAGGTGGGCGGCCCGCCCCGCCTAGAACAGTCATGTTTGACTGGGCTTACACACATTCGCTCACTTACGCTGTCCCCCCTCAGCTCACCCTAGCCCCCGGCCTTTTGCTCTTCTAACGTAAGCTCCAAGGCTTCACACCAAGTCTTCACTGACCTAATATGCATGCTTAAGTAGGGTCAGGCAGAACCGTTGTTGCCTGATGGGAACTTCCCCCATATTGCTATCAATGTCTTCATGTCGCACGACCTCTTAACATTACACCACTGAATCCCCAATCCTTTGCTTGCTGTGCAGTGACAGTACCAATATCCACTAATCGTTGTTTCCAGATACGGTTTCCGGTTGACATCTCTTCTAATTCGTCGATACGAGAAGCAAATTGTTGTGTGGAAGAATAAATATCTCGACATAAGCCAAGAGGCAGATCTTGTGCCACTCCACCTGGTCGTATGAAACTAGCATGCATCCTGGCTCCCGAGACTCTTTCATAGAATTCCAACAATTTCTCCCGCTCCTCAAAAGCCCACAGGAACGGAGTTGATGCTCCCACATCCATAGCATGAGTAGTTAAAGCAAGTGAATGATTTGAAATTCGAGTTATTTCACGGAATAACACTCGTATATATTGAGCTCGTAATGGTACCTCGCAATTCAAAAGTCTCTCTACGGCTGAAGAATGAGCGTGTTCTTGGGCCATCGTAGAAACATAGATAGGGTCGACGACGGAACGAAGAACTCACTTTTCTACAGCTTTTTCGTACACGTTCACTTGCATCACATACACAAGTGCTCTCTGAACCGTGCAATAAGGTCACCCATAACACGGCTCTCCCACTTGAGTTACCGCCCTATTGAGTAAGGGGGGCCCCAGGCCATGCTATTCAATGATATTGGAAAAATTACAGCGTAACGTAACAACTAGTATTGAAAGCAGGTCGCCTTGGAGGGGGGGAAATTCAATAGGAGCCCTACTTCCCTCTTTGCGACCTCATCACTTCAATTCAAGCGCAAACCCATTTCTTTCTTAGTCACCGGGCGGAGCGAACCTTTGGTACTTCAGTAGGGCGAGCTCTTTGATAGTGACTACTGGTAGGGCGACGAAAGGCTACTTCCATCTAGGAAACAGCCGGAAACTCGAGAGGGTCGCCTTTGGAAGCGTTCGCCGGTAACCCCCTTTCCAATCACTAAGAAAAAAAAAGACCAATCAAATCAAAGGGTTGGTGTGGCTAAGTCAAGCTTCGTCTGTGATTTTTCCGGCCCCAGGGGAGTTTACTCGACCTATTCCCCAGTCTACCGAACTGCTCAAGTAAGTGTGCTACTCCGTATGAGGACCTCCTTCCCTTCTGCCCACTCTCCGTTCACACGGTTCTCAAAGCAGAGGAGGAAGGGTGGGCAGAAGGTACCACGAGCCCTCTGTCCCACACATCTATCCAGAAGCAAGTGTAGTTCACCGGTTCCACCGAATGCTCCTATCTCTCGGCAAAGATCGTGTGAGTGTGCAGTTATGCTTCGGATGCTTCGCCATAGAATAGATCGACCCAGTTCCCGTTCTTTTCCGGTGCACTCGCTTTATATCTCCGACACACAAGGGAGGACGCGGTGGGAAGGAAGCAGCCCTAGCCTCTGTCCGGCCGATCATTCCGCTGGCATCTTGCATTCACGCCTCCGTTTGACTGCCGCTCGGGGATGTAGTTGTAGATACGTTAGTCTTAGTGGGTCGTTGGCTCCACCTTTTATCTCCTTCTACGACATGCTGTTGTCGTCGCCATATTCCATATGTCACTTAGTCATCTCTGCCTCGCTGCGGGTCAGCACCTCCGAAAGAAACGGAGGACTTCATTCAGTGACTCCGCGATCGCCCTCTGAACGATCAGAATAAGGTAAAGCTTGAAGATAAGTTTTGTACTCTATTAATTTCTCAGTCCCTCTAGTCGGGTGGGCGCCGGCCGGTCTTTCGACCGGATCCCCCTAAAAACCGTACGTGCGGGTCTCCCCGCATGCGGCTTACGCCATTCGAGGTGTCCCAGCCCAGCATTCATTCGAAAATCCTGTAGTGAAATTGAGACTGCTCGACCTCGGAAGCAAATTCGCGTGTAGGCAGCGCTGTCTCTCGTAACGTTGACTCTATCTATTCATTGAATTTACTTTCTTACATTTTTTAGTTAGGCTCGCTCCCTATTTTTCCAAGAATTAATGAACTTCCCTTTACTTCATAGGGCCTTCTATAATAGGGGAAAAGCCTTCCATTTCCGTCAAATGACCCGGCCTCCCCTGGCTCTTCCACCGTCCGGGCTCCCTTTCCTCCCTATGCTATGCTCCCCTGGCGCAGGCCTACCACGCTTCGCGCCTGCGGCGTTTTCGCCAGACGGTCTTTGCCAGTAGTGCCATCCTCCCCGCTGGCTGTATGGGCGGGTTGTCCCTCGCTGCTGCGTTTTGTTAGGCTCAGGAAAAAATGTAGTTGAATTTGATTGAATGAGACAGCAGGCGGGTTACACGTTCCACTGTGCCGAGATGTGAGGTGCAGGTGGTGATGATCACCCCGGGGTATGCGCTAGCGCCCTTGACAGGCACTCCAGGACCCGCCAACGCTCATGAAAACCCAGGTCGGTCCTCCATTCATCCGACCAGAGGTGTGGATAACGAGGCCACCTTCACAACCTTCCCCCTTCTGTCCCTATGTTGTAGTAAGGTAGGGCGGTTCGCTTGAATTGCTCAACCGCCCCTTAGCCCGGTGCTCATGACGCGCTACGGAAACTCCACCGTGCCGGGGGACCAAGCGGGGCATAGCTAGCGGCATAGGAGCCGACTCGGCGTCAGCGGCTTCGTGCCGCACTGGAGTAATCCAATATGTGGTTCCGCACGTTCCACCACTTCTCCGTTCATTTCCAATACTGATCGCGAAACACCATGAGCAGCAGGATGTTGAGGTCCGAAATTCGAAGTGAAATTTTTTATTTGCCTGTTCCTAGTCGTCATGAGAAAGAAAGGCAGAAAGAAGAAAGAGATTATTCCCTGAGAGCTTGTCCAGTACTACCAGTACCAGAAATGCATCTCCTTCGTCCGCGCGCGATAGCTCGACCTGGCGTGCCGCCTTGCATGCAAGCGAAGCGCTATTGGCGGCAATAAAGAGCTCACTGAGCGATGATTGATGCAGCCCCCACCTCTGAAAGCTGAAGGAAGGCAGTGCCCCCGATTGTTCCAGAGAGAAGGATCATGGCGCCCCAGAACCGTGACATCCAGCAGCAGCATCTCCTTGCGTGCGAGAGACTTCTATGCCAGCCGTTATTCCCGGCTCTATTATGAAAGAAAGCGGCAGACTAATCTGACAGGTGTTCCCTAATGAGGGATTTTAGGAGATTCATTAGGGTTCTCCTTTCTCTCCTCCACCCATCCGCGGAGGGTTTCAGTATCCATCTCCGCAGATATTTTAAGATCGCGAGACATAATGTTCTCTGCGACACTGGAGTCGATTTCTGCCATTTCCGGAAAGTGAACGGACAGCCGCCCTTTCCCCTTCTCACAATGTTCCCGGACTTGCTCAAAAATCGAAGTTTGAATGGCACTTCGAAGTGCCTCACGTTGGGGATCGGCGTGGGGAACTTCCGCCGGTTCTGGAGCCAGCGGGTTCTGAATGACCTCCCTCTCATGGTTAAAAAAGTGGTTAACCATCTCGTCCATCCGAAAAACGTGTCTCAACTACAGCCAACTCCCCTGTTTCCCTATCGAAAAACCAACCCTACTGAATTTTTTCTAGAAATGTGACACACTGGGGCCATGGGTCATGAAAGAGGTTGACCCCCATCCCCCTTTTCACTATGTATGGCCAATGAACTCCTCGCTTTAGTCCGTTCTTTTCTGTCTTTGGGCTCGGGTCGATAGTAGCCGTGGTAGTAATGTCCCGGAGCCCGGCTACCGACCCGAGGCCGAGGCGCCGATCGGGAAAGTAATAAAGGGACGTTAAACGTCATTCTAGAAGGGCGTTACCACAACAAAAAAAATCCGAGTCTTGGCAGTTCAAGTGAAAGTTTATTAGACTAGTCCCACTAAGATGGCGTGGAAACGGACTTCCGAGAGAGCTGCTTTCACCTCGGTAATTACCTAACGAGAGAGAGCCGATGCCAAAGTCGCCCTTTACGCGAGGGAACGCCAGACAGACTGACCTCTGCTAACTACGTTTTATATATACTGGAAGCTATAGAGATACTATACTAAGGTATAGTGCCGCTACCGGAGAAGGCTGTTTCATGCTAGGCGTCCAGACCTACTACGCCCGAGCCGCATTCCCGGCACACTTGCTATATCCACTAAAGCTTCATCCTACCAACTATACCTGATAGAAAGCCGTTCTATAAAAATTCAAGACAACAAGAAAGCAAGAAAACGATAGCGATCGGTTTTTGGGAGCGTCACGGGGGGGAGAAGTCTTTCAAGGACCCAGCTTCGTGTACGAGAAAGAATAGAATCAAGGGCATGCCCGACCCGAGCTACTAGGCCAGGGCCAGAGGAGAGGAGAAGAAGGAAATTAAAAGATTGAAAATACACGGATTCTTGATTGAAGCGCTCGCCCTCTCCTTTCAGTCGAGATATCTTGAATAACCTCTCCCTGTGGGCCGATGGAAAGAAGTGAAGAACGTGGGTGGAAGCTTGAGAAGGAGACCACAAGCTATTGGAATCCATCTTCCGAAGTGCCATCTGCTTGACACCGACCGGGAGGGGCGAAACAATGAATCAATTATCCAGTACCAGATCCATCGGTCATAAATCTTTCTAGAATATGGCTGCCTCCACCCATGTTGAAATAAGATTCTCTGTCATCCCCTCCTGGATATCCCATGCTTGGAAGCTAGACGTCACCTGCGCTGACTCAAGGTTTAGTCCCTATCCATCCGAAGAACCTAGGTGCCCCACCTATTTGTTCTCCTGAAGCAACGAACTAATCTCCACCTCCCGCCGACGACAACAGATTCAATAGCTGGAGATCTTGCTAACAATGAAACTCCTAACCTTAAATCATATAACCGGGGCTTCACTCCCTTCTGGCCATTGAAAGCATTCCATTCCAATTGTTCTTAGGATTCGTTCAAAAGAGCATTTCCCTAATCTAATGCCATGCCCTGAGTCCTAATCTCCTAATGCCCGTACTCCAACAGCTAAATCGATGGCATCGCTTATTTTATTCCCTCAAGCCTTCAAAGATCGGATTCTTCCTCTCGGGTTCCTTCACTTACTTAGAGTAGTGAATCCAGTGAAAGCCGAAGACTAAGAAGAAGGTACGGAAGCCGGGAAAACTACTTCATACGATAAGGATACCATTCACAGCGGAACAAGAAGAATCACAGTCGACTCAACTTGAGCTATCGAGTCAGTAGCTGCACTTGGATAGAGAGAATTCGACCCGCCCCAGCATCCCCTACATGGCCATGTGTTACTTCCCCTAACTCTACCTTCTTCCAATACATATTGTAATCTTAAAGATGCTGGGTTAAGTCCCGCAACGATCCCTTTTGTAGAAGTTAGCTTTCCTAAAGTGGAAAGTTCAGAAAGTGCACTTCCCTCATTCCTATCAACCCAGGGGCCGAAGTGGTTATGAAAAAACCATATGAGTGTCAAGCTCTGATACAGGTCCCTCACGCACCAACTGCTCCTCTTCCAACGCCTTTTGGTGACCACAAGAGAAAGATATTTGAGACCGTTAGGAATTATTCATTTGATGTTAACAGAACTGAACAAATCTTCGATCAATTGAACAAAGACCGAATGATTCAATTCCCTGAAGGCCATGTCTTGCCTAAGGCCGAGGCCACTAAAGGGAAAATGTATTGCAAATATCATGATTCTATGTTGCACTCTACTAACAATTGTGTGATATTTCACAATGTCTTTCAGGAACACATTGACAAGAAAGTGCTTATGTTCCCTGAGAAGAACAAAGAGATCATGCAGGTCGATAAACAACCTTTCCCACTCAACGTCTCCACAAATATGATTGGGGTCAATTTGAAAAGGGCAGCCCTCTCTATCTTGCCTGAAGAAAATCTCCAGAAAGACGAACAGACCAGCAAGCAAGCCAAGGCCGAAGGAAAACGGCAAGTGCAAGAGCTACCTTAACGCATGGAAACCCTAGAAAAGCAGCTGTGGGATGCTCAGCTCCCTCTGAAGCAGCTCAGAGAGGAGCAACAAAGAATCCTTTTGTTAGGAAGATGTTGCCCTAGGATTCGTATAACCGATTAAGCGCTCAAGAGAAGGGCAGGCAGGAGACAGCAGTTTGCCACGAAAATGATGGAAGGCTGGTTCAGGTAATCCTTTAGTGAAAATGTCCGCCACTTGATTGTTGCTACGAACAAGTCGAATGAGCAATTTGCCCGCGCCGACGAGGTCACGAACGAAGTGGTAGTCAACTTCTATGTGCTTAGAGCAGGCATGGAACACAGGATTGGCCGCCAAGTGTGTAGCGCTAGCATTATCACAGTGCAGGATAAATTGATAGCGAAATGGCACCGCTAGATCGCGTAGCAAGTAAGAAAGCCATAACAGTTCAGAGGTAGTAAGGGCGAGTGCCTTGTACTCCGCTTCGGCACGACTGCAGCCGTCTTTTTTTGGAGGAGCTTTCTCGTATGGAGGTCAAGGTCGGTCTCCCAGAACAAGATACTATAACTTCTTTTTTTGAAGACAGGAGGCTTGCCTTGGAGCAGTCTCAGTCTCAGCCTCAGGTGCGGGTGGCCAGCGCAGAAAACAACAGGGTATGCGACTTGGCAAATGATTAGGGTAGAGTCACCATAGACCTCTATGTCCCTTACTCCCAGGTCTAAAGCTAAAGCTGCTTGCTTGCAGACCCATGATGCATGCTTCGTACTCAGTGATGTTGTTGGTACATGGAAACTTCCATTTTGCTGAGAGGTTTTTTCCTGAGGAGAGATTAGCACTGCTCCTCTTCCTTTCCCGAATGTATTGGCTGCTCCATCGAAAAGTAACCTCCAATCTCAATCTGGATATTTTTCCGCTTCTCCTTCTGTTGTACACACGATTGCTTCATCTGGGAAGTAAGTTTGCATTGGCTCGTAATCAGGCAGAGGGTTGTCTGCCAGATGATCTGCGATGGCCTGGCCCTTCATTGCCTTTTGACTGACAAAGACAATGTCAAACTCTGAGCATCTGCCATCGAGCTCGTTAGTGAGGGCTTCTCGAAGATGTATTTCAAAGGCCTTGCGATGAGCATAGTAGTAAAGTTCAGCATGTAATGCCGCAATCGATGTGCTGCCCAAGCCAGGGCACAGCAAGTCTTTTCCAGGGCGGTGTACCGCGTTTCATAGTCTGTGAACTTCTTGCTAAGATAGTATATGGCCCGTTCTTTTCTTCCTGATTCATCACATTGCCCCAGTATACTTCCCATGGAGGATTCTAGCACTGTGAGGTACATGATTAGGGGTCTTCCTGGGCAAACACAGGAGGATTTTTGAGGTAATGCTTGATCTTATCAAAGGCCTGTTGGCAATCTTTGGTCCACTTGGTGGGGGCATTCTTTTTTAGCAGCTTGAATATGGGCTCACAGGTAGCAGTTAACTGCGTGATGAACCTGGATATGTAATTGAGTCTGCCCAAGAAGAAGAAGCCTCTGACTTCTTTCTGAGTTTTGGGAACTGGCATGTCAATGATGGCCTTGATCTTTGCTGGATCAACTTCTATTCCCTGCTCGCTTACTATGAACCCCAGCAACTTCCCTGAGGTTGCGCCAAACACACACTTGGACGGGTTAAGGCGAAGCTTATACTTTCTGAGCCTTTCACTTCCTTAGGTTAATGTTAATCAGATGGCTTTCTGAGTCACGAGACTTGGCAATCATGTCGTCTACGTAGACTTCTATTTCTTGATGCATCGTGTCATGGAAGAGGGTAGTCATGGCCCTTTGATAAGTTGAACCTGCGTTCTTCAGCCCGAAGGGCATCACCTTGTAACATTCCCCATGGAGTTGTGAATGCTGTCTTTTCCTGATCTTGTTCAGCCATTCTGATCTGGTTGTAGCCTGAGAAGCCATCCATAAATGAGAACATCCCATGACCGGCCGTGTTGTCCACCAATATGTCAATGTGGGGTAGAGGGAAGTAGTGGCTTCTACTCCCATACTTGCTGTCGAAGAATCCCGAAAGGAGTAGAGCTACAAGCCTTCTTTTCTTTCTTGCCTCGGGTGAACTAGTAGCCGTGGAGGAAACTCCTATTATCATAGGTATTTGGAGAATGCGAAATGCGAGAGTGGAAAGACCAGAAGAGCAGAGGGCGACTTCTTTAACTGAAATGGATATCTTTCGGTCTCAATTTCCGTCTTTCAATCTGATGGTCGGAAATTCCATATCTTTTTACATGTCACTGAGCGATCTCCCTCGTATGGCAATGCCAAAACAAAAGAGTAGAGCAGCGTCTTGCGGAAATGAATTGACCAGATCGATAGAATTGCACGATGCCGAGTTCTCTCCTTGTCCACTACCTCTTCTGAACGAAAGCGATCGGACAAGGGTCTGAGTATATAAAGAGAAGACCGACCTTAGCCTATTGAGGCAAGATCTCAGCCTTGAGAAGACTCCTTCCCCATTTTGTAGTAGGAAGACCTGGAAATTTATATCATCAGTAGTGGGCTTTCCGAGCTTGAAGCAGCAGGCATCACGAGAACTCCACTTTCAATGTAATGATTCATATCGGGTTTTTGAGTGGTCGCGCTTGCAGTTGAGAGAAGTTGACTTGGCTTTCTGTGTGAAAGAAAAACCTTCGGACTCATTTGGAAAGTAAGTCAAAGAGGTGAATGATCCGATGGGAATGATTCCTCTCCTTGTCAGCCTCCTATCACCTGCCTATGCGCACTACCTACTCTTACCTGTCTGCCTTGAACTACTGCACCTGCCTTCCTTGCCTTACCGACTTAAAGTCAAGCAGTGATTCATTTTTATCCGATCATCAACTGTGCAACAAGCAGTTCCAGCTGATCCATCCCTCACGTCACTTTAGTTCATCCTAGTTCTAAAGAAAAGAAAGGTTCTCTTGCTCGCTACTGGCTTGGTACTGGTCCTATGTGAGCCAACCAGTCAGTCTTCCGGTTCTTCCGATCCTATTAGTCAGTCAGTCCTATCAGCGAGTGGGAAAAGCGATAGGGAAAGAAGCGAGTAGGAAGGTTAGCTAACTGAGCCCGAGGTGAGAGCTGTTGGTGGTTTAGTAAGGAAGGTCATTAGGCTTGGGCCGGGGCTCAAGGGAAGGAGTCGTAGCAGCACTTGAAGCAATGAACCAAGGGGGCGTAAGGGAAATAATGTTTCATTATATTAAGAGGAAGCCCTAGTTTCTTGATGATAGGAATAGCCGTTCTCTTCACCCAAGAAGCCTGGGCGCCGGGGCTTAGACAGCAAGGAAGTTAGCATAGGCATCTCGTGACCCAAAAAGCACGAAACTGGTGACCCAGAAGCCTTTCACCCAGTAGGCTTTCTCTTCTTTTGCAGAGGGGTTTTCGGGTGAAGTACTTCGAGGGTTTTGAAGCTACGTAGGTAGGAAGATGAATCAAGACTTATATCAAATAGTCTTGCTAATGCACATTCCTATGGAAAGGAAAGTCCAAATAGCAAAAGCGGGAAGAGACGAGCACGAGCAAGTGGGTCGAAAGAAAGCTCTTTCAATGGCCGATAGAAGCCCAGTTTTCGCCTTTTTTGTCGTGTTGCCTTAGCGGGTCAGAAGTTTTGGTCTGTCTGCCCAAGCAAAGCCCATCGATCGGTGCGTGCCAAGCACCAAGGAAAAAAGAAGAACCTACGTAGGGGTTAGGGGAACTGACCCAGACTCGGGGCAGGGTTCAAGCTCTGAAACCTGCTTTCGTGTATTCCTTCGCCCCCCCACAGCCTTCGGGGTCAAATCAGGAAAGGGATTGACCACAAAAAGCACTATGCAAGCTGTTCCGCGATTAATCTTCTTGACCTAAGGCATGGGGTTTCCTTCGTCACCGTCCTTTGGAACTCTCTTTGCTGTCCTGCTCTTGCAATAACCGGTGGTGGCCTTGTCAAAGTCTCCGCTCTTTTGGTGCTATCATCGTATAATCATCGTATATATTTAAGATCACGTTTCTAATTATTAATTTTAAAATATAAGTGCGTAGGAAATTGATAGAAAAAGGGATTCCTTATTCAATTGAAAGTAGTCATTTTTAAAAATTGAATTCAACCAAACTTCTTCTCTTACATCAACTATTATAATAAGTTACTTCCTCCGTCAAAGCTATTATTCCATGCCATTCGAGGGACCTCCTAATAAGTGACTTTTCTTTTCCCGGGAATTTTGGCATAGATCGGATTTCCTTTCTAAAGGTGCAATAGAAGCTTGAGCAAAGGGCTTGTCGAAGGACCATCTTTGGGCATTAAAACTTCCAAGGCGGATACGCACCTCTATGCCTGGCTTCCTTCCTCCACAGAACACTTTCTACCGGATAAAATTTTCTTATCTTCTTTCCTCGGTATTTACCGCTGTGCCCCTGTGCTATCAAGAAGAAGGAATACCCGGCAAAGTCCCATCTACTCATAGCGGGTTATTTCACTCCTAAATTCAGGCAGTGAACTTGGTTTGCGCAAGAATAGGTTGAGAGCTTTAAGCTAAGATCGACACGGGAACAGAACTGAAAGCAAGTAGACAGATAGGTTGTTTTCGACGAATCCCCTGCTTGAGAATCAGCTGTTCGCCTTTCTCTCGCGCTATAGCCGGGAGAAAGTCTCGTGGGTCTCTCCGACTCTGATTAGTGACATAGAGAAGAATATTTTTTCCATTTTTGCAGATAAGATAGCAGCAGAAGAAATTTTGTCCATTCCTGCTTGATTGACTTCTTTCCTGAAGCTGCCTAAACTGGATCAATAGAATATCACACATGCGCCATTACCATGCCTCACGTTCTAGTTCTAGTTCTAAGCGTAAGGAACTTAATTAGTATAATAAAAGAATAGGAAAGAACCGGGCACGGTAAATCCGCTCATCCTGGCTTCAAATCCTAGCTTGAGTTGCCACGGGAACCTTAGCGCCGCGTGTGTGTTGTGGGAAGGTCCTCCAAGGAAGAGGCATAGAAAGAGTGAGAAAGCTCAATCCAAGACATGAAAGCGGAATCACAACTGTCGAATCTCGTGCTTAAGCAAAGAGACAATTTCCTTATTGAGTCTCAGGGCGGGTAAAGACTAGGAGCAATTCCGTGTTTAAGGGAATTAGGTAACAAAGGATCCACGGAACGTAGAAGGGAGGATTTCATACCCGGTTAGGGGATGACTGGCCCCTTTTTGTCCATTTCGCATAGCCGGGTTTTTGTCTAATCCCTTTTCTCTCGCAATCGGACATGTTGCGGCGTAAACGGTGATCTTTTCTGCTGTGATTGAATCACTAACCGGTGCTGGGGGAAGAACTGGTATCATATTTGAAAACCAAACAAGGATCTTCCTCAATAGCAACTAAACTCAGACCTGGGGAAGTAAATAAAGTAACTTCTTTCCCAAAGCACCACTCGATATCCACGAATGCGATTGGTGGACAGAAGAAGCAGCTATTTCATCTGCTGTGAAAGAATCTGACTCGAGAAATTACTTGACTGTAAGGAAGGAGCTACCTTCGGTCCCCTGGAACGAGAGGAGAGAGGAGTGGGAATGAAATAGTCTTACAAGTGCGAACCAGGCTAGCAAGCAAGGGTTCTGCCGCCAAGCGGTTCCCGGATAGTCGATCATTACAGAGTCCCGTGTGCTATGCCGTAATAGACTGCGGACATAGAAAAGGTTCTGGAAAGGAGCACAATAGGCTACGTTAAAGCTATGCCACGCCTAAGACCGGGCCGCTTTATACCGCTTGAGCAAGTTACTTCATTAGCGTGGAGCTAGGCATGGTAAGCATAAAGTAGCGGTAGCGGTGTGACTTTCTTCGTGACTTGACTGCTAGACTGCTTTCCTTTGGCGGTATCGTATCTAAGAGGTAGTACTAGGACCTAGGCCTTCGGCTGGGAACTTCCTTCTAGAAGCAAGTGTAGCGAAGTCGGGGCTTAAGTAAGGCAGATCCTGATTCTTGGAAAGGTATCGAAGTCACTTCCGGATTAACTGATTAAGGAGTTCCAGTCGAAAGATAAATGAGTTAGCTCAGGCTCAGGGCGTGAAAAAAAATAGATAAGAAAGGCGATTCCTGATCTGAAGAGTTTAGTTGCTATAGTTGAATCTGTTGAATTTTTGAAGGCTGGTGGTATATCCTTACTTATATAAGTAGTTTTGCTCCCGGCTCCGAAAAATGGATTTAGGAAAGCTTCCACGTGACATCCTCAAGTTAGTCTTCTGCTTTCACTGTCTTCTCGAAAGCTAAAGGTAGTTCACCTAGTGTGCTACTAAGCTTAGCCCTTTCCTTGGACACAGCCCCTATAATATAACATATAATCAAGCCTGGAAAGCTTACCTCTTGACTTTGCCTGCTACTGGTACTGAGACTGGAGCGAAGCAAGAAGACTGAACCGGATAGGGATGAAAACTTGCAAGGGGCATAGGCTTCCTCGTTGATGCTCGTCCTTTATATAGGCTAAAGGAAGAGTAGCTCGACTAGAGGAACGGGAATTTCTGTGAGGGATAAGCCAGTGGAAAGCCTTAATTAAAGTGCCCTATATCTAAGAAAGGAAAGTTAGGATAGTTCCTGTAGCCCCGTATCGGTTCGGAATCAAGTTTCATCCATGTTAGGAAAGCTTGCTTTTTTTTCCATTGGTTTTACGCTTTCCAGTACGTACCCCCAGAGTAAGGAAGGGCATATAGTAAGGTTTGGATGCATATTGAAATTGAAGTCAAGTCTGTTTTGTCCCCACCTTGCAAACCAGTCTAAGTGCCAATACCAGTAGCTGTCCAAGGTGCGCAGCGGGGAAAGCCTGTTCCCAAAGAACAGAATCCAAAAAAGAGTTGTACGCCAGCCAGTGAGAAAAGCTGGAGTGACACAAGACAGACATCAAGCTAGCCTTTTCTTATAGAATAAAATTATCGAGATGTAGAAGGCACCGATAGCGAAGGACGGAGTTAGTGCATTGATGCAGAGACTGAAGAAGCTCCCTTCCCCTTGAGCGGGGGCTCTTTGAGGAGTTTATCTTCCCATGCCTTTCTCGTAGCCGTTAGGCTTACGTTAGGTGATAGCAATTGTTCTTTCCCGCTCGATTGATTGGCATTAGTATTCTTTCCGGTGCCCCGGTTTTATTGGAGCCTGTTGGCTTCCATCCTTTCTGCTCGTCCCATCTCTTCTCCCTAGCGAGCTTCCATTCCCCTATCGACATCTTACCGAGCTCCCCCTGCGATTGATCTATCATTGAGTTCCTTGGTCTTTTCATATAGTCTCCCTCTCTCTGATCCCTCTAGGTGTGTAACCTCCTTTCTAGGGATTCATTCTTAGACCATATGGGTATCTTCCCCTCTCGTCGCTGGTAACTAAAAACTCTGGTAAGACACAAACGAAGGAAAGCACGCAATCGAAAGCAATAGGAAAGGCAGGCAACAGGAAAAGAAAGAAGCAATCGGGGATATCCAGCAGGAAAGCCAGAAGGAATAGGTACACAACAACCCGTCTTTTGTAACTCTTTTTAGTAGCTCAACTAGCTAGTAGGAAGTTAGAATAAGCACTCGCAAGCAAGCCAGCTCGCAGGAATAGGGATGATGAACCAGAACAACAGGAAGAGTCACACAAGCAGGAATAGCTAGTATGAATCGGCACACAAGAAGTAGAGTATTGGCTTTAGTAGGTGTCCCCCTTTTAATAGGCATAAGCCCCCAACATAGAAAAAGAGGAGTAGGAACGAACTAAGGACAGAGAGCTGGATCATAACGTGAAAGTAAATCAGTCCTAAAGGGGGAGTGGTTTTTAATCCTGAGATTCTTCAGGAAATGAAGGAGAATCCACTCCCAAAGTCTATACTACAACGAGAGTAACTTTACTTTAGAGCCTATTAGTAAGCCTAAGCCCTGCTGAAGCTTTCAATTGGGGGGGGTTCAAATCAAAAGTTTTTACTTTAGTTCTAGTCTTGCCCTTGGACAAATTCCATCGTCGAAAGGGACCTGGTTTGGGGCCCGGGCTGTCGATGGTTCGGAGGTGGAATCTCCTTCTTTATCTGAAAAGAAGTTGAAGTCGAAATACTGACGCCAATTACCAGACAGAGTTAGGAGATGTCCTCTTCTCTTAATAGCGAGAGCATCTTAATAAGTGAAGTGGTAGCAGACGGTCTTTCAGCAACAGAAACTTATTTGGTAGCATAAGTTCTCCCTCTAGTGAAGCCTATTTGCAGCTTTCATCCTTCTTTTTTTTTCCTTATCAACCTTGGGGTAATTCAATGGGTGATTCAGTTCATCATACGGATTGCTTTTTAGAGCATATGGTATTCTACCAAACTACTTGTGTTACGCAGATGCTTTGTCCTGCCAAGAGCGAGCGGCAGTATAAGGTATTCCGGCCTTCTGGCTCCTTTTTTTGGAAGTTTATTTTATCGCGAAATACGTTCTGCCATCTTTCTCTTTTCCAAGGAATGGGTACTGTTGGGCTATGGGTGGTCGGGTATCGTGTGATACCAATCGGTCCAACGAGGCCGACAACATCTTCTTGAGTGAAAGCATCCGACTCGGCTTCTGCGATAGAAGACTCTTTTTTTCCACCCTCCGAGGAAGTGGCAGAGCCTATTGATAGATAGAATCTGCTCTCGGCGGATTACCCTTCTAGTGTTCACCATTATCCTTAAGTTCCTACCTAACTAAGCGGATGTATTTGCAGAGTCCTAAACTCCAGCGGGTCAACTCCCAGGGAACTCCTTATACATAACCTGGCGAAAATGCCCATTTTTTTCTCTATACGAACTGGGAGGCTCGTGGACGGACCTATTACCCTACGCGTACGCGGACTGAAGGACAAAAAGAAACTCCTCAACCTCTGAGTTCTTCAAAAGAAATTCCTTCGTTCCCTACTCAAGATTCACTTCACTTATCTTAATGAATAAAGGAATCCAACCCAAACGAAAGAGACAACAAACCCGGCGCTTTTTATGACATTTTCTCCGGATATGAACCCTAATTCATTTCCCTCTCGGGCCGTGAGTAGTACTAATGATTGATTGAGGACCCGGGGGCCGTGGTAGTGGTAATTCTTTGATCTCGAAATACAAAGGCAAAGGGAAGAGGCTCTGGGACTGCTGTGCTTTAGCCCATATTACGTAATTGAGTATAGAAATCGAAAGGAGAAGGGGAATTCGTCTTGTTGTTGCGCCTTCCGTCTGCTAGGAGAGATCAATCCATGGAAGATAGAAGGAAGACCTTTTGAAATCCTAGAACGAACTGCTTACGCTGAGATAGGGCTCATCAAAGGCCGGGTGTCCGTCCCTCCGTATAAGCTAGGGCTCAAAAAAGGCCAGGTCGGTCCACCCCTCGGGTTAGGGGGAGTCAGCCAGGCCTGTGTAAGAATAGGTAAATTTGTATACGCGAGGAAATGAATTCGACTGGCCAGGCAATAACCCGCCCGAATGAATGCTAGTGGATTGGTGGGTAAGAAAGGCCGAAGAGATTCTCTACCCGCCGGACAGAATAGCCGAGATTGTTGTCGATGGAAGGCTGGCTTCAGTTATCTATGGATCAAGGACTTCGTAGAGGCGAGGGACGCAGAGGCTACAGCCTACGCTTTAGCAGCACCTCCAATGGTTCCTCAATAGTCGATCAAAACCATAATTTTGTTGAAGATGCATACTAGTTGTGGCCCATAATAGAGAGTTCTCGCATGGCTCTCGGCGTTGCAGTGTTCTATCCATCCCATGCTACGTACTCCATTGAGCGAGGTAGACTTGCTTCTCTCAACATGCATCTTTGGTGATTTACCCGGGAATGGGAGGATCGTCAACAAACGGAGCTAGTTAAGAAAAAAGAGTTTGAAATGAATCCTATTTTGGATTCAAGAAATTGATGAGTGAACAAGGGCCTGAAATGATTGAATTGTTTGAGAGCCATCCGATGATCGAGATGGTCATTTCTCCCCGTCGGGGTGGATACCATTCCCCCTGCTGTAGAATATTAAATATAAGGACTCGAGGGTGCATTTCGAACCAAACCGATTCCTGCCAGTACGCTTGCTTCATTGTTTGGGGTCGGTTCGCAACAAACAAATAAACTCTGTTTAGTAGAGTAGACTTTTTCGTCCTCCACTCCACACTTATCCCATCCAACAAGGCCCGGCCGTTACGACTGCATCCAGGGAGGAAGTCTCGTCATTCCATCCCGTTCGGATGTGAATCATCCGGCTGACATCGAGTCATCGCTTGGAATAGTAAGGCGATCGGTGCATCTCTTTTCTTAGGCAGCTTAGGTAGAGGTGCCAGCAGCCCTGTTTAGGTTTCATCCTTCGACTCACTCCAAATCCTTCTATCGGGTAGGAGATGCAGAATCCTGATTGCGGGTGGCAAGGACAATAGCTCGTCATATGGCTGCCTACCACGGCTCGTGATGCGTACGTACCGAGCAATGCCTGAAGGACTTGGGATGTGAAAGACCTTCAGGTAATGGGGTTGTGAAATGGTGGAATTTCGTGACAGACAGAAGCAATTATGGAAATCCTTAGACCAACACGTAGCATGAATGGTGACAAGTCGGAATGTAGTACGAAGCTTGCTCAAACTGCAAGGGTCCGCAGGAGAAGAAAGGAGAATGCATAATGACTTGGGCCAGGGACGAGATTTTTGTCGGAGCTTATAGACTTTAGTCCACCTGCCCGGCGCTTGCTCATGAGAAAGAGGACAGAGGGTTCAGCTCTAGTACTAGAATTGAGTCCTTCGGACCTTGGTTGTTCTTTGTTACTTGAACCTTTAGCCTAGTTAGATGTCCTACCCTTTTATTAGTAGATCAACCCGTCGGATTTGGGCAACTGGGATCAACTGCAAGTACAAAGAAGGGGCATCCATTATATTCTATACTAAACAAAACGCCCCCGCCTTTTCCTCTCGTAGCCCACCCTGACGCTACGCATCAGCCTGATCGTTCCGCCCAGCCTAGCCTGCAATCGCTTATGCTCGGTTCGGGTCTCCGCTCCTTACCCTATCGGGAAAGTGGCTTACGCTCCTGATCAGCGCTAGCTGCAGAAGAAGTTGGCCTTCGGAGAGAGGCTCCTCTACTATCTTGACTTCTCTTTTACCCTAGCTCAAGAGAAAGAGGCACCAGGGTCCGCAGGGAGAAGAAAGGAGAGAAGTGAAGCCTGCTTTTAGGGAGCTAACCGGCTGCTGCTTGTCCTATAGGAGACAAGCTACCTGGGACGGGAAGTCTATGCTTCTTGCTTCGGAGGGCAGGACGAGAACCTCTTTCTTTGACTACCTTTTAGTAATAGAGCAACCCGGAGCTTGGGGCACCTTAGCTCGACTGACAGTACAAGGAAAGAGGCTGCTTTAGACTTATTCATGAAGGAAGACGACCCTGCCTTTGTAGTTAAAAACAACAGACAGACTGAGGACGGGGGCTCAGTCCGAGATAGGAGAACGAACTCACCTAACAAGAGCAGCAAGCCAGAGCTTAGCCCTATGAGATATATATTCTATAGAAGCTAATCCGCCTTTTAGGCAGATAACCGGCTCGGCTGGCTGGGGGTCCTGGCCTCTTAGAAACCTGGCTCGAGAGACCTTATCCCACCTGTCAGTACACGAAAGGGCGATCCGGTTAGAGTCTAAAAACCAAACCTACCTACCCTACCCCCGCCTTTTAGCTGCAGGACAAAGAAGCCTTCGGGCAATCTATACTTCTATTAAATGGGGCATGAAGGACGGCAGCCTACCTTCAAGAGCTCACGCCATCATATAAGGGCTTTTGCTTCTGCACTTTGGCTTTCCTTTATTGAAACTCTCGGAAAAAAAAACTCCAGGTGAGAACTGCATCCTTCTTTTGGGGAGACAGTCCCCGAGGTGTCCTCCCATGCACTTCACTTTAAGAACCCGTGGGGGTAGGCACCTTAGATACACTTTCAGGACAAGGAAAAGGGCCAGATAGGTATATAGTTAAGACCCTACCCCCGCCTTTTAGTAGAGACCCAAACACCGAGCTTTTAGCTGCACGAGAAAAAAGCCCCCTGGAAGATCTATCCATATAGTCAATCGGGAAGGCAGGACGCCAAAGCAAAATACCCCGTATTGAGCTACAAGCACACTAAAGAGAAGACCAAGCAGATGAGTCGGATCTAGCATCTCGCAATGGGGCCAATGAGAAAGCTGCCAGCCTTCAAGAGCTGGAAGTACAAGAAATGGGGCGATCCAGGTATAGCATAAACAACCCGAACACGCCTTTAGCTCTAGCTCTGATCCCCCGCCTTTATCATATGAGAAAAGGCTCGTAGGATTCTATATAAATGAATCCTTCTTTCTTGTAGGCAGCTACCGGGGGGGGTCGGAACTCCGTCAACCTTTGCTTTTTTTTTGTTCGGGGCACCTTATCTCAACTTTCAGTACAGGAACGGGGAACTTATTCATGAAATCAACCGACCCAGCCTTTTTTTTTTTTACCGGAATAGCCAATGCTCGGAAACGGAGCTAGGACTTTTCTCCTAGCTAACAAGAGCAGAAAGCCAGAAGATCCAGAGGAGCTAGTAGGATTCTTAAACCTTCTTCTTGACTTAGCTTTGAACCTTTACCCTAGCTCACGAGAAAAGAGGACGTAGGGGGACATATTCATGGGGTATTTATTTGGAAGGCAACCAGTCCTTCGAAATGCAGGGAAGGCGAACCAACTTATTCAGCTGGAAGACCGGGAAACGGAAGCACGATTGGGGAAAGATGAAGACGGTGTTCGGAAGGAAACCCTTGGACCGTTGGGCAGTACGAGGCACTCGTAGCCGATCCCTTATTAATATGTTCCTGGTATTCTAAGCCTTTGCTCCATTTTAAGTACAAAACCCCGACTTTGAGAGACCAGACCAACCCCACTTATTGAGCTGGAAGTCGCCCTATGCTATCCCGCTTTTTGACATAAAAAATGGGGAAAATCACGAAGAGGACGGCCTGGGTGAGCTCGAAGACCACGAAAGCGGAAACAGGCTTTCGCACATCAACAAATGGCGCACCACTTGAAAAAAAAGGGCTTACAGACTTCACTCCCTCTTTCGCGCGACTCGATCACTACATGAACCGGACTTGGCGCCGGGTCTATCTCATAGTCAATAAGCCTCTGTTCGGGCCGAACCTGGAATGGTGGCTTGGACGAGGTTGTCCTCTCAACCCCTATCTCCGGACTCATTTCATCTATTTCTTACGTGAGCAGATGCGCCCGAAGGAGTGAAGGTTGATACCCGATTCTCTCTTTGCCAACCATCAAGTCAAAGACTTGCTTGCCTGGAGTGGTCAATCTTGAGATCGTGGGTTCAGGACTGGCTCGCGTATAATCGCTGGTACTATGGTACCGCTTTGTGCTGGGATATAAAAATTGACAGCTTCTTTGAGACCAAGGTCCTAGTCTTGAATTGGAAGATCACCCGGAAGGATGTAAATCTGCCTAGCTTTGGTCTTCTTTGGAGGGTCTATGACCTGATTGGTCGCTTGGGACTGTCCTTCAGTATAGGAATACTGAAGTATGGCGCGTACTCTTTACACTTTGGTACGGAGGGGCCTTTAAGAGATAGGGGTGAAACGGCAGTAGTGTCCGTAGTTGCTTTCAGGCTTTCGACTTTCTTGTTTAAACTCACTCTTATTCTTCCTCTTGCTTGGCTTTCCTGTTCTAGTTACTAGTTACTCGCTTTTCTCTTCCTTGCTTGCCTGGCTTTTCACTGTAATGCTACTGGCTACTGGCACTAATGCTTGGCTTTCAGCTTTCCGCTTTGTGGATCAAAGAGAGGGATTCGCCGATTGAGAACAACCCGTCCCGCCATGAGGGGCGGCTATCACTACTACTTAGGTTAGGGGAAAAACACTTGACTCAATGGTTATAGGTTTTCTTGATCTATTTACAGCAAGAGGACTCTCCTAATCTCAAGGAATTAAGGGAGTGGAGTTGATTGGCTGGTCGTTCCTGCCCTCCTTAGTGACTAGCGTTATAGGGCCTTGGTTGTTCTAGAAAGTCTCTTTGTGTCCGACGCTGGAGATTCAGTTGAGAGCTCCCGGGGAGATCTTCTTTGGTAGGGATGGGACTAAATAGCTCTAACAGAAGAGCCAGCTTATACGATAAGAGAACAGGTCTTTTCGGATAAGCTGGAGATTCAGTTGAGAGCTCCCGGGGATCTCCTTCCTATTCTTTCAAGTCTATGAAGCTTCTGCCCGAGGGTGCTTTCTTAGTCTGTCTACGAAAAAGGATCGTGCCAAGCGGTTTCGAGAGCACAAATGAAACTATACCACGGAAAGAAGACTTCCTCTTCGCTAGGAGAGCCCTCCCCGCGAGAAGACCTCTAATCCAGTAACTAAAAGGGTACGACTCAAAACGAAGTCTTTCATGATATGATCGATTGGCTCCACAAGAAGGGGATTCTTCTTTCTTGGCGCCAGCAGTACAACTTATTCAGCACCGGTTTTAAGCAAGACCACTTCTGCTAGAGGCCTATCCTTTTCATCCCCGGATTCTCTATCACTTGGGTGCTCTACCTCGAAATGACAGAATGTAAGAGAATTACAGATCTGTGAATGTTAATTTCATTTCAGACTACGCGTTTCGTCAGCTACCTTCTGACTCGTCTTCGGCTCGGGACTCCGCTTGGCTCTCCACTCTGCAAAGTTCCGAAGACAGAGACTGAAAGTGCAGTGAAGCTAAGACTGAAAGGAGAGGGGCAAAGCGACTGGAAGGAAGAGGTACGCTCCGGTCCGGTTCATAAGACTGAAAGTGAAGTAGCTGAGTTTTACTATGTACGTGTGGGTCCTCATAATCTGACTGTTAGCGAGTTTCAAACTAAATCTTTCTCGGGGCGGAGGAGCTGAGTTTCCCTATGTACGTGGTAGGGTAATCATACTTCAAGCGTCGACTTCGACTTCGAGTTCTGTTTCAGAGTTGTACGATAAATAGAATAATAGAATCAATAGACTCAACTTCAAGTTCCAGTTGAAGAGTGGAACTAAGACTGAAAGCTCGACTTCAAGCTTCGAGTTAGAGTGCAGCTAGGGAATCCGTCTAGCAGTGAAGTAGCGGAGTTGTACGATCCGGGAATGATTGAGAGTCTTTCTATCTGATTCGTACCCACTTCTCAATGGAAGAATAGAACAAAGCGAGATCTGCATCTTATAATAAAATAAGAGAATCAAGATACGAAACTGCAAGTTCAGTGGCTGAAAGCTAGATCTGAAAGCGAGACTTCCTGGTTCTGTTCAGTGGTGGACGGGTGAGTAAGGCGGAGGCTGCAAGCGTTATCCGGGGCGCCTGTAGATGGCTTTTTTAGTCCGAGAACTGGAACAAACAACTTGGCTTATGGAGTCAGGATCGAACTTCCGTTCCCGAAACGAACAGGGGGCCGAAGCTGGCACCGAAGACGGATCTGAAACCGGGCCTGAAATCGGCTTACAGAGTTCCGGAAATACCATTCTCTCGATAAGTTAGACTTCTAATAGTAGCGTTGTTCAGTTCATCACTCACATATTGGTTAGGGCAAAAAAGGGGGATATTTAGGAAATACGATATCGATATGATGAAAAAGAATTTGACTCCAATCAACGATGACGGTGCAAAATCCGTGAGTCCGTGCCGTGGGCTGCTACAATGAAAAAAAGCGTAGGTATTCTTTCTCGTTCTGGGGTTGCCCGTTCGGAGGAGCGGTGGGAACAGATAGCCACGCATATGGCTAAATGGATTTCTCCTGATTCGACGTGTAATGAGCTCTCATTAAAAATGGTTTTGGCGCGGCTGGAGAGGAGAATAGTACTGATGAAGAATTTGCTGCGGAACTAAGGCTTACGATGTTGGACTAATACCCATGGAAATAAAGTAAAGCATTTTTTGAATTCCGATCTATATGTTCTCTGTTAAGTGTAATGTAAGTAAGTACAAGTGGGCTATCCTCCGAAAATTCCCTTTGTCGTTGCGTTGGGAAAGAATTAGGTTCGAGTCTTGACCTGTGAATCTGCCTTTGACCGCTCTTTCACAGAGTCTCTCAGGGAGCTGCTGATGCTTCCTTCATAGGTTGTTGAAGAGTTCTTGCCCACGGATCGCACTAAAGAGATCTGTTTTCTTCGCCGAGGAATGACTTAGAATAGGGTAACTTTCCCGAGATTCCCATGTCCTGAATCCATGAATGTGAGATAAAGTGTTGATCGGTCAACCAAACCATTCTCTTATGTAGAATAGAGACGGCTTAAGATAGGGACGAGACCCTTATAAGGAAGGATGGTCCCAAACAGGCCTTGCTCAAATTGCGAAGAGGTTACTCTTGACTCCGGAAACTCTATTCAGAGAGAGTTGCATAAGGATCACGGGTCAGGTAGAAACTATAGCCAGTTCAGAAGGCGGGCCTATCAAATCAAATAGTAACGGGTAGAAGAGACAGGCTGGTGGGAGTCGACTCGTCAGCGGGTAGATCTGTCTTTCTATCAGTCTATTGTTTTATCCGCATCTTCCTGTCTTTCAGGATTACCCAGCTAACTGACAATCAATGCACACCAACAAAATCTATATTAAGAAAGGAAAGTAGGAATCATTAGCGATTGATTCGGAGGATAGAGAATGGAGTTGGAAGGCTGTTAAGTCTTGAATATTCCCTCCCTCACTGATTGACTCCTCCGGGAAATTTCGAATAGTAGGGACAGCAGAAGGAAGAGCGACTGCCCTCTCTTCCTTCTGCTAAGCCCAATCGAGTGAGTTCTATTCTAGTTTCGGTCTCTTTGTCGAGTTCGATTCTTTCCACCCAGGTTTTTAACCCAGCTGTCTGGTCTGGTTTAGCAGTCTTCCCTCAATAGCTCTTTTCATTTATAGCACTATTCAGAGGTCACCCCACGAACTTCAATCTGAAGACAGGCAATCCCGGTTGGTTATCCCGATCCTTCTTTCCCTGTTATCTGGTTATAGCTCTCGAATCGGACTCTTATTCAGATTCCGCTTTTCATTCATTCTACGCTAACTTCATTGAAGAAGGACTTCGTCAACCTCGAATCCAGCTCACTCAGGAAAGGTAAAGGCCGGATTACATTTATGCCTTTAGGCAGGAGGAGAAGGCTTGCTTGGTTGAACTACCTTCCTGGCTGGCTTGGTTTAGGAGTGAAGATGAATAGTATAGTAAGGGGTGCTTGCTTCCCTGCTCAATCCAATCAATTGGTACCCGCTTGGTGCCCTTCTCCCTTCTAGCATACCAATCAAAAGCAATAAAATCAATCGTCGGAGAAGTAGTAGATGAAGTTAAAGGACTCTCGCTCTCTCGCTACTTTCCTCTGGAAATAAAGAATTTCTTTTCGCCTCACCCTCTTATTCTCATTTCGAAAGGAGAGAAAACAAAAAGAAAAACAAAGATACGAAAAGGTATGTAGTGCATTAAAAGAAACCCTCCCCCTGACAGGAGGGGAACTTTTATGCCGACTCGAGAAGAAGTAAAAAGCACGGGAGCAAGCAAGAAAGCAGAGAGAGCAAAACGAGGATCCGCCGGGCGGACGCTACTCACCCTAAACGAATGAATTCAGGAGAGGGGTAACGATCCATCAACTCTTGGTACACTCCCGCCGCTAGTCAATCGTGAGTTCCTTGTCTTGTAGTTGATGAACTCGAGCAAATCATCGATGAGCCCAGGCCAAGCATAACGGGGTATGGTATAAGTGAAAAAGACTGGTCGCTTCTCTAGTACGTGGATGATTCCTCTAGTACTAGTAGAGTCTCTGGTCAGTAGAGCAAAGTTGGTCTGGTAGCTGCAGTTCCCCACTTTAGGTTAGGAAAGAAGCTAATTCGACCGATTTGGGATGACATAAACTGGAGTTGTTGAGTTAGGAAGAAGGAAGACCAAGGACAGAACCATCAAGACAAAAAAGAGGGGTTCGAAGAAGATGAAGATGCTGACACAAGGTCCGAAGAGTCTGATTCTGATTCGGTGGCATCTGAAGACAGAGCCCTAATCAAGCAAAGCCGGGATCCGGAGAAGGGAAAGGTATAAACCGGAGCTAAGCTAGGGCATAAAGCACAGGAGAGGAGGTGGAGGATTGACTTCGGGAGTTGAGTTCATTCTCTTTCTTCAAAGGAGAGGGAGTACACAAGAAAGGAGCCCTTTGAGGAGAGGTAAAGAAATTATTTACACCTAACCTAAGGAACCTTCGGACCTATGGCAACCCAGTAAGAAAAGGAGTCCCAGAGCAAAAACAAAGCAGAGGCAGGTCGCACCTTCTCCTTCTCTCACTTATTATTCTGGGCGGAGCTTTTCTATCGCTTTCGGTACCACACCGCTTTCAACAACCATTCTGACTCAGAAGAAAGGGACTTTCCTTATTCTAAACAAATAAAAAATTTACATCCTGACTCGAGAGAGTCAGCAATAAATTCTTCTCACTTTTCTGCAATAACCTTTAAAAAATCTGTAACTTAACATGGATGAAATCCAGAGATTATTATTTTATTTAGAGTACAAGTACCGAAAAACTCGACCGATTCTAGAGTAAGTTCCATCCTGTCAATAAACTTCCTTCTTCACTCTCTTGCTTATTACTCTTTCTTATAAGAAAGAAAATGGGGCCTTGACTGTCCTTGGGAGGCAAAGATCGATGTGGAGATAGACTTAAAAAATTGTTCCAACCCGATCTTTTTTTATTGCACCTACTACCAAAGACTACCATATCATATCTATCTTCAAAACCAATTTAGCCGATGAATACCCCATCCATTTCTTTGTATTTTCGAACGAACCAGCGGAGGAACATCTTCGTTTAGGTCAGATATCCATCCCTACAATCAAGGTAGACTGACGATCTCCACCCTTGCACGTACGGGGGAAGACCAAAGGATCGCTTCTAATATCAATAAAGTGGTACCGACCGCCTAGGATACGACCTCACTTTCTATTATAATAGAAAGATAAATGGTCGCAGTGCGTCCACCGCGAATCCCGCTCTTCCGGGTCTCGTCAGGAGCCGAGCCGGATCTCTCTATCACTTAGGGAGCTCTCTTGCGAGAAGACTCCAGCCTGACAATGCGCTTCCGGACCTTTCCATTGAGTTCCACTTGGCGTCCTTTCGGGGACGGGCTTGTAACCATAGCTGTCTATCTTCGTTGGGCTTGGGGCAGCGCGTTCTTTCCTCCATTTATCTGACTGACGCTTACGTAATTAGTTCGATGCATCGTAGCGACAACTAAGTTTCCATTGAAAGAACCTCCCAGGGTCCGTTCTAAGGCCATCACCATAACCTCCTGCTGGTCGCCTCCGACGGGAATAAGAAAAAGAGAAACTGATAAACCGAAACGGATACATCAAACGAACTCCGAAAAACCCCATAATAATAAATATATATAAAAGACCCGTACTACTTACTTAGCCTAAACGCCTGACGCCTGCGCTACAATCGCTCGAGACTTGCCGCCTACAAGACGAGCGCCTACACCTGGAAGAACACCACCTGATGATGAGGCAATTGCCGCATCACCGAGTACTGAAAGGGATGAATAAAGAGAAGCCACTCTCACTCAGGAACAGCAAAACCTTAGGCTTGACTCTTCACTAGTGGAACCGGCCTCACCTAATTACTTAGCCTATTACCTATGGTCGAGCCTCACTACCGATCGCCTCTGACGAGCCTAAAAGCTTCGCCTTCTTCTTCGAACTGCCCTCTTCAGTTGAGCACAAATTGCCTTTCCTGAGACTCAAGCCCCAGCTCACTTATTTGCTGGTCACGAAAGCTCCCCTTTGTGGGAGAACAAGTACTTCCCTTTGGGACAGGATTCCACAACTCTATCATTTTCATGAGAGCCGGTATACTTTTGCTCCGACTTCCACTCTTTGTCCCACTGACTGTGATCGGACTGCTGGAGCCGAAACAGGTTGGTGCTTTGCCGGGTCCAGGAAAAGGATTCTCAGTTAGCAGCTTTTTTTTTAGAAAAGGCATCGACAAAAAAGCTCTCCTTTGAGGAAAGACGGGAAAATGCCTCGGTTCCTTCACTCGAGCTAAATCGGATATTCTATTCTCACTGCTAGCAATCTATCATTATATAGTAGAGACAACGCTACCTCCTCTTCCCCCTATCGGCTTCTTCTCCTACACCCGATATTGAAGCTGTTGGTGTTCTCGCTGCTAGCCGTTCCCCGTCTTTGGCCCTCCCTCTCCGATCGAGTGAGAGGACAACGAACCTTGCTACCTTCCCAACCGGAAACGGACGAACAACAGCTCCAAGACTTGTTCACTTCCTATTGATGCGAAAAATCCCGAGAAAATGAAACTTTAAAAATTTAAATATAAAGTATATAAAGTATAGAATTAGCTCTGTCATATCCCAACGGGAAGTTCAGAGTTCATGCTAATGGTATCAGTAGTTGTCCATAGCTTCCAATCGCAGAATAAAGCTTCCCCCTCACAAAGGCAAGCAGGTAAGCAAGCCAGTGTAAGTCCCCTTTCCAGGGGGTAATATGTCAGTATCAGTCCCTTTTACAGTCTTTTCTCCAGTGCTATCATATTTCCAGCCGCCTATTTATTAGACGCATATCTCTTCCAGCCAATTTACTTGCAACCAGTTGGACTTTCTGGATGTATAACCCTGAGTCATGTAGCTCCTAATCGAATAGTGCTTCTAGACGAAGAGCGGAAGAGAGAGCAAGAGCTGCTACCTATTATCCGAAAGGGTTAACTCGGTTGTAAGATGCCCTTCTTGACTCCTAGCTTCTTGAGTTAGCTGCTTCTTGCATACCTCTAAGCCTAATGCCTTAACTATCCTTTTAGCTCTTAAGTAAGGTTGCTTCAAGTGGAGTGAACGGGAGAGGCAATGACTCTCTTCAAAGAATATCGTATGAAAGGTTCGGGTGCAGGTTGGTCTACGATCATGGCTTTTTGAGAGAATCTCTGCTTTAAGCGGATCAGCTACATCAATAGCAAAGGATATTCGCCCAGCAGCGGCAACTCAAGCAGCAGCGGCTAGGCTTACAGCGCTTACTAGAACAGCCTATGATGATTCCCTTTCTCTCAGGGCATGATCTTCCTTTTCTTTATATATGATGTAACTTCCTTCCTCAACAGCTGATTCAAGGGAAGCGGAAAAGATCCCAAGGTAAATTGAACAGCGGATAGGAGTACTCATACTAACTAAAGCATTGGTAAGACCACACCAAGACCGCTTCCTGATTCCATTGCTAGTCCTTTCACAACCGATTCTGTGCTGCTCTCTTCTTCACTTCCTCACTCGGAGATAGCTTTTTCGATCTTATTTTAAGCAGACGATAACCTTCCTCCGCCTTTTTGTTTTGCACTCACTCCCTAAGGGTTAGTTAATCATTCTTGCTTCCTAACTTGCTGAAGCCCACGGAGCGGTATTCATTAAACCATCAACCGCGGTAAGCCCTTCTTATCTTATATATGATGCAAACCCTGCTGATGATTCAATTGCGACAAGAGCTTATTCTTTCCCTTCAAAGAGGGCATTCTCGGCATCTTCACTAGTTGCTTGCCTTTCAAAGGCCTTCTTCTTTCAAAATAAATGGGCAATATTAGGTCAATAAGGTTAATCCCGAACAGCTGACGAGAGCTCTAATGTCATGTCAAACCTGAAAGCGGATGCGAGAAAGATGTCAAAAGCATCTGCTTAGGGTCAGATTGGACTTTATCTTCTTGCCCTGCTTGCCACCACTCCGAAAGCCTGATTCGCAGCTCTCTAAATCATTCCGAAGAGGGGTCTAGCTCAGCTCTAAGCCTAGGATAGGACCTTGTCCAGGAACCAACTTCTTTCGATTTGAGTATAATTGGAGTCTCAGTAAACCGCGCTAAAGCCCACCCTCTGGCCCTAAAGGCTTTTCTCAGAGTGCAACCCCCATAGCTTAGCCTGAGCTTAGTGCCCTTTCTTCCCTAATTGTTGAGTAATCCGGCTAAAGATTTCGTTATTATCTAATGGAAGAATATTAGTGAGTTTCCCCCCGATGCTTACCTTTCTTGTGAGGAAAGAATTTCGGCTACTTAACTAGATGCTCTGTCTGCTGGTCAAGTCAAAACATCGGATCGTGCGCAGAAAACAGCAGATCAAGCGCTCTTGGCAACCGATCTTCCGCTTCTCCGGCAGCGTATGTTCCGGTCGTATGATTATCCTCTTTCGGAATATGCAATTACCACAAAACCTGATATTTCTATTGATTCTTCGAGCATTGGCCTTGGTCAAGCATCTCCGTCTTAGCCGAGCTGTTCCCTACTCGCCTTCTAAGTTAAGCATCTTCATCTTCTTTCCTATCGGTCTTGTCTTCTTTCGCTTGGTTTCCCCGGGTGGTGCGGTTGGGGAGTACAGTAGAGAGTTCCTTTGTCACCCTCGATGTCGGGCCAGGCTAGTTCACCCTTGCAGGCAGTGAAAGAAATTAAGTAAAGTCAGTGATCTTTTTCAAACCGATTTCAATCCACTAGTCCCTTTTCTAAGAGGGTTCTAGGGCTTTTTTCTGTTCCATTCTTGGAGTGGAGTCTTCCTCTTCCACTTCCAAGTATGCACTATCCGCCTAGCAAGGAGTTTATTATGGTGGACTAGTGGGCTATCTTTATATTCTATCTATAGATTCTTTCTAAGTTAAAATGGATAAGCACTGTTGAAGGACTACTCCAATATGCGCTTTTTAGTTTCCTCTTTTCTATGCACTTTCTCCCCTGGGAAGTTCGTTTTCAAGCAGAGCAGGAGTATCTCACAAGGAAAAGTAAGTCAGTTATCCTTTTTATCTAATAAGTGTCTCTTAGGATAGCTCTTCTTCTAGGGCCAGAAAGATTGAAGGTAAGTTTGAAAAGTCTCCTCTTTTAGTCCTTCTTTCAGCTAATTTCATGTAGTCTTAAGCCCTGGTTCTCCCCAATCCCTTTTATAAGTCTTCGTGCCATCCTTCGCGCTTCGTTCTCGTGATTTCATTCCTCTCCAAGTAAGCCTTTCAAGCTGTCTCTGTCCACCAAGAGAAAGAGGGCAGCTAGGAATCTAGCTAGGGGTAGAGCTAGTAATGGGGCTAGCGCAAGAGCTGTGGATAGGTTGTTAAAGGGCGGCGGGCAGGTAAGGTTATAGGTCAAGATTCTCGGGCAAGGGTCAACTAAAGGCATCTAAATACAGTGCTAAGCCCCTTGGCTGGAGATCAAGTGGAAGTTGGAGTCTCTAAGTATTATCTAGCAAGCAAAGTAGGCCAGTATCCATATTTTATTCGTGAATCTCTAGGTATTATCCTTCCCTTTTGTTTAGAATCCCCTCTCCTTTCAGTCGAGCTCTATTAACATAGACCCTCTCCTGGAAAGTTCCCTTCCTATAATTATTACCTGCCATAGAGTGCTAGTTCACAGTAATCCAGTGAGCAAGAAAGCAGCAGGATGAAATTCGTTTTGAAGTGAGGTGGAAGTTGGAGTAGTTGATAGCCCCAGTATATAATAGTCTGGGGCAGGTATCGAAATAGGAAATGAAAGTAGGGTTATTCTTAATCTATGTCTGCCCTCCATTCTGCTTTTCACTCTTTAGATGTATAACTCAAGCCTTCAATTGGATTGGATCTTTCAAGCTTTCAAGACTCCTTCCTGCTTGTCTAGGCACTGATGTAAGGTTAAAGTTTTCACCAATGTTTAATACTTTCCAGCTACATTGGACTCCCATAATAAGGCAAGAAAGCGGAAAATTTCAAAGAGAAGTCAAATAAAATGGAAAGACTTTT